GTAAGTAAATAAATCCGAAACATATAAAATGCGGTTAATCCCGCTGTTGAACAAGCTATTATTGCAAAAATTGGCGAAAACAACAAACTATCATTAAGAATTTCATCTTTAGACCAAAAACAAGCAAGGGGTGGAATACCACAAAGAGAAAGTGTTCCTACTAAAAAGGCAGTTTTTGTAATCGGTACGTGTTTTGTCAAACCACCCATAAGAATCATATTCTGACTTTTATTGGGAGAATATCCAACTATAGCTTCCATTGAATGAATTATGGATCCAGATCCTAAAAACAACAAAGCTTTCGAATAAGCATGAGTAATCAAATGAAATAAAGCGGATCGATAAGACCCCATACCTAGAGCTAACATCATATAACCCAGTTGAGACATTGTAGAATAGGCTAAACCTCTCTTAATGTCTTTTTGAGCAAGAGCTAAAGTGGCTCCTAAGAGTACTGTTATTATACCTATCAAAGATATTATATACATTATAGAAGGGATAACTATAAAAATAGGAAGAAGACGAGCTACAAGAAAAACTCCCGCCGCTACCATAGTAGCAGCATGTATAAGAGCCGAAATAGGAGTAGGGCCCTCCATGGCATCAGGTAACCATACATGAAGAGGAAATTGTGCGGATTTAGCAATAGGACCCACAAATAAGAGAAATGCACACAGAGTAAGGAATAAAAGATTTACTCTATTATTTAAAATTAAATTATTGAATATTTCGAACAAATCCTGAAATTCAAAACTGCCTGTTATCCAATAAAGACCTAAAATTCCTAATAATAAACCAAAATCCCCTACACGATTCGTTACAAAAGCTTTTTGACAAGCATTCGCCGCAACAGGTCGTGTGAACCAAAAACCTATTAATAAATATGAACACATTCCAACTAATTCCCAAAAAAAATAAACTTGGATCAAATTAGAACTAGTAACTAATCCTAACATTGAAGTATTAAAAAAACCCATATAAGCAAAAAACCTCAGATATCCTTGATCATGAGACATATAATTGTCACTATAAATCAGAACCAAAATCCCAACAGTTGTAATTAATATTGACATAATAGAAGTAAGTGGATCAATAAAGTAACCGAACTCAAAAGAAAATTCATTATTTATGGTCCAAGACCATACATTTTGATGAATAGAACTTATAAAAATTTGTTGAATAAATAGATAGAGTGAAAAGATCATAACTATACTTAGCAAAAAAATACTCAGAAAAGTCCACATACGCCGAAGATTTTTTGTTGCTGTCGGAAAAAGTAGAAGTCCAACTCCTAGTAAAATAGGTACTGGAAGTGGAATGAAAGGGATGATCCATGAATATTGATATGTATGTTCCATAAAATAAAAAACCCTTTTTATTTTATTCTTAAATTTTTTATTTCTTATTCACTGGTTTGTATATATATATATATATTTTTTTCAAAGGGGACAATAAAAAAGCGCGCGATTTCAAAACGAAATATAATTTTTTTTTGAATTTAGTATAATCCTTCATAAATCTTTGAAAATAAATATATATATTCAAATCAAAAAATTATAAGTGATTAAAAAATATTACTAAGCTATTGCAAAAAAAAATTATTTGTCTTTTTTTATTACTACTAAAATATAATTGTGATTTTATACAGATACAGAAAAAGTTAATTATAATTACGTATTACAATAATTTATATACATATATTAAGAATAGAACAAAGATTTACAAGACAAAAAAAAATACTTAATAAAAAAAAAAAAAAAAAAAAAGTAAAAAAAACGTTGGGTTTTAAACTTTTTAATGTCTTTTTTGTTTTGAAAATAATATATAATAAAATTTTAAAGAAAAAAACTCAATATGGAGTACGAAAGAATAGCATAATAAATGTCTTTGACATCCAATTATACCACTGAAAAATTTTTTTTTTCATTTTTGAATGGCAGTTCCAAAAAAACGTACTTCTATCTCGAAAAAGCGTATTCGTAAAAATTTTTGGAAAAGGAAGGGATATTGGACATCGTTGAAAGCTTTTTCGTTAGGTAAATCACTTTCTACAGGTAATTCAAAAAGTTTTTTTGTACAACAAAATAAATAAAAAACACTATAATAATTAGAATTATCCTAATAAAAAACAAATTTTTTAGAATATATATATAATCAATAGGAACCAAAAGAGGAAAAAAAGACAAAATATAGATAAAAAAAAGGTTAACTTTTTTTTTTTTCCAAAAAAGGGATTCTTTTTTTCCCCATCACAAACTTGATGCAATAAAAAAAAAGATCTTGTATTTCCTCGTTAAGAGGAAATACAAGATCTTTAAGCGAAATCAATTGGTTCTTAAAATTAATTAAATCTTAAGTGAAAAAATTTTAACTTTATACCTTTAGGAATTATTATTTATTATTATTTATCTGAATTGTTATATTCTTTACTTGGAATAAAATTGATAAAAGCATATACCCACAACAAGTGAATATTAGAGAATAATAAATAATAATATATTTTATTTTTTCTAAGCGATCAAAAAATCTTATGTTTGTACAATAAAAAAAGATGTAGCAAAACAGGTAGTTTGATAATTTTTTTTTTTTTTCTTGAGCAATTAGGCAAATCTGATTTTATTTAAAATTTCTAAGGATTTTGGCGAAGTTTTAATTTTTAGAAAAAAATAGAAAGTACAAAAAGTTAATTTAAAAAATTTAAACTAACTCAGATAAAAAAAAGATCTTAATTGAATTAAAACCACAAATACCTATTTAAACAAGTTTTTATTCATGAAATCAATTGTAAATTCCATTGAATTGGCCTCTTTATTTAAATTTTAATCTCGACGATTGAATAAAAATCTGTTAGTATTGTTTTGAACAAGTTGCCGCTATGGTGAAATTGGTAGACACGCTGCTCTTAGGAAGCAGTGCTATAGCATCTCGGTTCGAGTCCGAGTAGCGGCATAAGATCTTATAAAAGAGATATTATATTATAAGTTTTATAATCAAACTAATACCCGACGTTTTTCGAAAATCGGGTAAAACCTAGTATTAATTTTTAACAAATTTTTTATGATTTTTTCAATTTTAGAGCATATATTAACTCATATATCTTTTTCGGTCGTTTCTATTGTACTGACAATTTATTTTTTAACTTTATTAGTTAATTTAGATGAAATAATAGGATTTTTTGATTCATCAGATAAAGGGATCGTAATTACGTTTTTTGGTATAACAGGATTATTATTCACTCGTTGGATTTATTCAGGACATTTTCCATTAAGTAATTTATATGAATCATTAATTTTTCTTTCGTGGGCTTTTTCAATTATTCATATTGTTTCCTATTTTAATAAAAAACAAAAAAATCACCTAAACTCAATAACTGCGCCAAGTGCTATTTTTATTCAGGGTTTTGCTACTTCAGGTCTTTTAAACAAAATGCCTCAGTCTGCAATATTAGTACCAGCTCTACAGTCCCAGTGGTTAATGATGCACGTAAGTATGATGATATTAGGCTATGGCGCTCTGTTATGCGGATCATTATTATCAATAGCTCTTCTAGTCATTACATTTCGCAAAGTTGGCCCTACTTTTTGGAAAAAGAATATAAAAGAAAATAATTTATTAAATGAATTATTTTCTTTTGATGTACTTTACGACATAAATGAAAGAAATTCTATTTTACTACAACAAAACATTAATTTTAGTTTTTCTCGAAATTATTATAGGTATCAATTGATTGAACAGTTAGATTATTGGAGTTTTCGTATTATTAGTCTTGGATTTATTTTTTTAACCGTGGGCATTCTTTCAGGAGCTGTATGGGCTAATGAGACGTGGGGTTCATATTGGAGTTGGGATCCAAAAGAAACTTGGGCGTTTATTACTTGGACCATATTCGCAAGTTATTTACATATTAAAACAAATAGGAATGTTAGGGGTATAAATTCTGCAATTGTGGCTTCTATAGGCTTTCTTTTAATTTGGATATGCTATTTTGGCGTCAATCTTTTAGGAATAGGTTTACATAGTTATGGTTCATTTACATCGAATTAAATAAAACATTAACCAAAAAATAAAGGAATCCAAATAAAAAAGAATAGCATCTATATATAACTTCATACTTCATATAAGTTAAGAAATCTTATTTAGTTTTATTAGTTTTAGTAGTAAAAAATCAAGAACCTTTTGAATCATTGTACTACTTGATTCAAAAGGTTCTCACAATACAAAGACCAAAGACTTCTGATTACAATTCAATTTAATGCTTTTTTTTTTCCTGAAAACTATCCATAAAAATAATTAGATAAAATGGATTCGACCTTGTCATTTGCTAATGAGAGCACAAAATCAGGATAAATCCCAATACCTATTATGGGTATAAGAATAGAGATTGAAAGAAATAACTCTCGGGGTCCAGAATCAAAAAAAGAAAAGTTTTTGGCATTAATTAACTTGTATCCATAGAACATTTGACGTGACATAGATAATAAATATATAGGAGTTAATATCATTCCAATTGCCATTACAAAAATAATTAAAATTTTTGTAATTAATAAATATTTTTGGCTGGTAATTATTCCAACAAAAACGATTAATTCTGCAACAAAACCACTCATGCCCGGTAATGCAAGGGAAGACATCGATAAGATAGTAAACATTGTAAATATCTTTGGGATGGAGATAGCCATTCCACCCATTTCATCAAGATAAACAAGCCGAATTCTATCATAACTAGTTCCTGCCAAGAAAAAAAGTGCAGCGCCAATAAATCCATGAGAGATTATTTGTAAAATAGCTCCATTAAGTCCAAGGTCTGTTATAGAACCAATACCTATAATTATAAAACCCATATGAGATACAGAAGAATAGGCTATTCTCTTTTTTAAATTACGTTGACCAGGAGATGTTGAAGCTGCATAAATTATTTGGATTGTACCGACTACCATCAACCAAGGAGAAAACATAGAATGAGCGTGAGGTAATAATTCCATATTGATTCGAACCAACCCATATGCTCCCATTTTTAATAAGATTCCAGCGAGAAGCATACAGGTACTGTAATGTGCCTCGCCGTGGGTGTCAGGTAACCAAGTATGTAAAGGTATAATCGGTGATTTGACGGCAAAAGCAATAAGAAATCCAATATAAAATAGTATTTCGAGTGTGACAGGATAGGATTGATTAGCTAATAGTTCTAAATTTAATGTTGGTTCATTCGAACCATATAAACTTATACCTAAAACTCCTATTAATAAAAAAATAGAACTTCCTGCAGTGTATAAAATAAATTTTGTAGCTGAATACAGACGTTTCTTTCCACCCCACATGGATAAAAGTAGATAAACGGGAATTAATTCTAATTCCCACATGATGAAAAAAAGTAAAAGATCTCGAGAAGAAAATGATCCTATTTGACCGCTGTACATTGCTAACATCAGGAAATGGAATAATCGGGAATCCCGAGTAACAGGAAAAGCCGCTAAAGTAGCTAAAGTAGTAATAAATCCCGTCAGTAAAATTGTTCCTATAGAAAGTCCGTCTATTCCCATTCTCCAGTAAAAATCAAAAAAATTTATCCATTTATAATCTTCGGACAGTTGAATTAATGGATCGTCCATTTTATAATTATAACAAAAAGCGTAGGTCGTTAGAAGAAGTTCTAAGATACAAATGCATATAGTATACCATTTATTTACTTTATTTCCCCTATGCGGGAGAAATAACATTAACGAACCTGCAGATATTGGAAAAACAACAATTATTGTTAACCAAGGAAAATAATTCGTGGTAAAGACAAGATACACCAGGTCCAAAGAACGCGTACTCAAAAAAAATAAAAAAATAAAAAATATAATTTAACTTTTTTGAGTACGAGTACTTGTCAATAAAAAAAATAAAATTTATTCCAAATTTATTCAAGTGAGGTTTTCGTTAACGTATCAATAAGCTAGACCCATGCTTCGAGTTGTTTCATGCCATAAATAAACTCGAACGCTCAAAAAATCCGTCGGACAGGCAGATTCACATCTCTTACAACCAACACAGTCCTCGGTTCTTGGGGCGGAAGCTATTTGCTTAGCTTTACATCCATCCCAAGGTATCATTTCTAATACGTCTGTAGGGCATGCTCGGACACATTGAGTACATCCTATACAGGTATCATAAATTTTTACTGAATGTGACATAGAATCTATAGTTTTTTGAATGTCATAAATTTTCAATCTAGTAAACTTCTAACTGAATGGTATATTAAAATACTAGATGAAGCAATGATTTCCTTTAATAGAATTTTTGTAACGAATTCTGGCTCAATTGATTAAAAAACGGGGCTAAAATACTTTGATTTCTTATATTTTCACAAATATACTCTAGTAAGTCATAACCTATTATATATCTATATATATGCAAATTAAAATCTATAATTTTTTTATTTATGCTACTTATTTAATAAGGTCGATTGGTTGATGCGAGTTGATTTTCTGTTACGATAAATTGACGAAACTATAGCTAATCCAATAGCTGCTTCAGCGGCTGCAATTGCTATAACAAAAATGCAGAAAATATCCCCTTTTAGTTGGGAATTATCAAAAAAATCAGAAAATGTTACGAAATTCATATTAACTGCATTGAGTATAAGTTCAAGACACATAAGAGCCCTAACCATATTTCGACTCGTGATCAATCCATAAAGACCAATCAAAAATAAATAGGCACTCAAAACAAGTACATGTTCGAGTATCATTCAGCAACTCCTTATCAATTTTGATTCATTTCAATATGTACAATAATTAACCGGATTCAATCAACTAGAATATAACAAAAAAGTACGAATAAAAACTATATTTAGGTAAAAGTAAGGTAAAAAATTTTTTCAAATATCAAATATATATAATATATATATTTGAAAAAATTAATATAGTATTCAATAAAATTTAATTGAATTAACGAAAAAAATATCATAACATACACAAAGTTTTCTTTAGTCTTTACTAATTCGAACGTTTTTTATTGACGAGCCACCGAAATTGCACCTATCAAAGCAACTAAAAGAATTATTGAAATGAGTTCAAATGGAAGAAAAAAATCTGTTGATAAATGAATTCCTATTTGTTGACTATTACTTATTAAATCTTGCTCTAGAATCTGGTTTAATCTTGTAGTCCAAATAACCCCATACCATGACGTATCGAGAATAGTAGAAATTAATGAAAAAAGAATAGTTGTACAAACCAACGAAGTAATCCCATTCCCAACGGTCCACAGATTGAAATCTGTGGAATATTCTGAATCATTCATGAACATCACAGCAAATATGATTAAAACATTTATGGCCCCCACGTAAATAAGGAGTTGTGCAGCAGCTACAAAATGGGAATTTGATAGAATATACAATAAAGATATACAAACAAGAACAAATCCTAAGGAAAAGGCCGAAAAAATTGGGTTGGGAAGTAATACCACTCCCAGACCTCCTACTATAATACCGGATCCCAGAAAAACTAAAAGAAAATCATGTATTGGTCCAGGCAAATCCATTATATTATTAAAAAAATAAAAAAATCGAAACCCTTTTCATGACCTTATTAATTTAACCGGGGATTTTGTTTTTAATATGTTTCTAATAGAGTGAAATTAGAATCTAATGGATATGAATTTATGTAGATACAATTATTAGACAGTTTCGCTTTTTTATGGTAAAGTGTTCAACCTATCTGTTTCAAGAAAGTAATTACGAATTTATTATATTAAAAGAATGAGCCTTAATACTTAATATTATTATATAAATATAATACAAGTTTTTAATTAAATTCTTTATATAATTCAAAAATTTTGAATTCTTTTTTTAATAAACTTAATGGGTTTACCCTTTTTTTGTTTGAGGTGAATTCAAAATTGTTCGAATAGTGTAATCGTCAATTACTGACATTGGTAAACGACCCAAAGCTATTTGATTATAATTCAATTCGTGACGATCATAAGTTGAAAATTCATATTCTTCAGTCATTGACAAACAATTTGTTGGGCAATATTCAACACAATTACCGCAAAATATACAAATTCCAAAATCAATACTGTAATTCAGCAATCGTTTTTTTCTAATATTCGTTTCCAATTTCCAATCAACAACAGGTAGATCTATAGGACATACTCGAACACATACTTCACAAGCAATGCATTTATCAAATTCAAAATGGATTCGTCCGCGGAAACGTTCCGAGGTTATTAATTTTTCATAGGGATATTGAATAGTTACAGGTAAACGATTTGTGTGGGATAAGGTAATCATGAAACCTTGACCAATATACCTTGCAGCTCGTAGGGTTTGTTGACCATAATTCATGAACCCGGTTATCATAGGAAGCATATTGTAATTATCTATGAATAATTTTATCTTTGTTTCTTTCTCTTGTTTAAAAAAGTAATGAATATATTGGATTCATTTTCAATTTAATTTATAGTGAAAAGAGTTGGAAAGAAGTTGTTAATAATAGATTACCAAGGGAAATAGGTAAAAGAAATTTCCATCCAAGATTTAGTAGTTGATCCATTCTTAGCCTAGGTAAAGTCCATCTTGTTGCGATAGAAATGAACAAGAACAAATAAGTTTTAGCTAATGTAATAAAGATACCAATTGTTGTTCCAAAAATTTGATCCCTTTCAAATAGCTCCAGAATAGATATATACGGAATAGAAATATTCCAACCGCCTAAGTATAGAACTGTCACAAATAATGAGGAAATTAATAGATTTAGATAAGAAGCAACGTAAAATAAACCAAATTTGATACCTGAATATTCAGTTTGATAACCTGCTATTAATTCTTCTTCCGCTTCTGGTAAATCAAACGGCAATCTCTCGCATTCTGCTAGGGAAGAAATTAGAAAAATGATAAAACCTATAGGTTGACGCCACAAATTCCATCCCCAAAAACCATATTTTGATTGTGCCTCAACTATATCAACTGTACTTAAACTGTTAGATAATCCTAGTCGGTGATAACATTACTATTCTCACCGCTATTACAAAACCGTACATGAGGTCTTCGCCTCATACGGCTCCTCGGGGGCCATAAATAAATCTAAGGACCAGATTAGTATTATTATTATTTAGATGGATATGATGTGTTCTAAAATATATTAAATATAAATATATCTGGGGTCCCGAATTATACCAATGGAATTCTGTCTGCTCAAATTCTAAGAATAAAAAAAGCGCTTCGGAATTCATCTCATCCTTTACAAATTTTAATTTCTATTTGTTGAGTAATAACTTAATCCTTTAATAAAAAACTCCTTTTAAAAATAAAAATATATATTTCAGCCCATCGTGGTTTTCAATTACGAAAAAGAATTAGACATCCTATTAGTTTATTATTCATGACAGAAATTCTATTTTATTTTCGAAATATATGAAAAAAATATCCTTGTTTCGTTCCTATTCTTCTTTCTTTTTTATAAAAAAGTTGGTGGACTTAAAAAATAAAAGATTATTTCGTTTCTGATAGTCATTACATTTATCGGTGGATAGGAGCATACTCTGAATCGGAATCTTGGGGAGTACTGTCTGATCATTTCTACTAATTTCAAGCCCCAATTAACCTTCTTTTTTTGTTATCTTATGGTATGCATAAATATCCTTTTCAATTTGTTTAATCTCTATTACAAACTCTTTGTGTATTTTGGTGTTTCTAACCATCCACTCACTTTTACCTAATTGCCGCTCACTTTGTAATACATGTATGTTAATCTATATAACTGATAGTGAAAACGACATACGGTTAATATTTTGAACCCGCTTCAAGCCAGGATGACTAAATCAACCAACCTTGGGGTAAAGTAATTGTTACGATTTTTTTTTATTCCGTTTAACCTTTGTACATAGGAAATGAGACTCAAAAAATTTTTACTGCTAATTTATGAGCAGTTTTTTTCACTCATATATAACTATCAAACTCCTTTTATTAACCCGAAAAATAAATATATATATTCCGTTTTTAACTTATTCGTCTAGAAAAAACGTACATAGTAAAAATGTTTAGGTTTCAACGAATCGCACGTAGAGATATTGATAAAACACATAGAGTTAATGGTATTTCATAACTAATCGATTGGGCAGCAGCTCGCAGACCACCTAAAAAAGAATATTTATTTTTTGATCCATATCCTGACATAAGAAGTCCAATAGGAGCAATACTTGAGATGGCAACCCATAAAAAAATACCGATATTGAGATCCGCTAAAACAAGGTGATTGCTAAAGGGAATTACTGAATAACTTAGTAAAATTGAGATAACTGCTATCGATGGTCCAATACTAAATAAAGTAGTATTTCCTCTAGCTGGACGAAGATCTTCTTTGAAAAGTAGTTTTGTCCCGTCGGCTAGGGCTTGAAGAATTCCCAACGGGCCGGCGTATTCAGGTCCAATACGTTGTTGTATCCCTGCAGATATTTCTCTTTCTAACCACACAATTACTAGTACACCTGTTATGATTCCCAATACAAGATAAAATATAGGGACAAATATCCATATGAGTCCGTAGATCTCTTTTAAAGATTCCAATCTAACAAAAGAATTTATAGTTTGTACTTCTGTTGCATAAATTATCATTTTAACGATCAACCTCTCCCATAATTATATCTATGCTACCGAGTATCGTCATAATATCAGCCAATTTCATTCTTTTAACTAGTTCAGGGAGAATTTGCAAATTAATAAAACCCGGTGGTCTTATTTTCCATCTCCAAGGAAAACCACTTTGATCTCCTATGAGAAAAATTCCCAACTCCCCTTTTGGGGCTTCAACTCTTACATAAAGTTCTTGTTTCGATAATTCAAAAGTAGGAGAAGGCTTTTTACTAATGAATCGATATTCAAAATCATTCCATTCTGGATTCCTTTTTTTATCAAAGCATCTGCTTTCTAAATTCTCATAGGGACCTCCCGGAAGTCCTTCCAGAGCCTGTTGAATAATTTTTATGGATTCTGTCATTTCGCTAAGTCGTACTAAATAACGAGCTAATGAATCCCCTTGTTTTTGCCATTGAATTTCCCATTCAAATTCATCGTAAGACTCATAACGATCAACTTTACGAAGATCCCATGGTATTCCGGATGCGCGTAGCATTGGTCCGGATAAACCCCAATTTATTGCTTCTTCCCCACCAATAATCCCAACTCCTTCAACCCGTTCTAAAAAAATAGGATTTCGTGTAATCAGTTTTTGATATTCAACAACCTCGGTTAAAAAATAATCACAAAAATCCAAGCATTTATCTATCCAACCATAAGGTAAATCAGCCGCAATTCCTCCAATACGAAAAAAATTATGCATCATTCTCATACCGGTGGCAGCTTCGAATAGATCATATATAAATTCTCGTTCTCTGAAAATATAGAAAAAAGGAGTCTGTGCACCAATATCTGCCATAAAAGGGCCGAGCCATAACAGATGAGAAGCTATACGACTCAATTCCAGCATAATTACTCTGATATAGCTGGCCCTTTCAGGAACTTGAATATTTCCCAATTGTTCTGGTCCATTTACTGTTATTGCTTCTGTAAACATAGTAGCTAAATAATCCCATCGCGTTACATAAGGTAAATATTGTATAATTGTTCGGTTTTCTGCAATTTTTTCCATTCCCCTATGTAAATAACCCAATATGGGTTCACAGTCAACAACATCCTCACCATCTAGAGTCACAATTAAGCGAAGAACACCATGCATGGATGGGTGGTGAGGTCCCATATTGATTATCATAAGATCTTTTCCTGTAACTGGTCTCTTCATAAGTTTTTCCTTGATTCGTTCTAGCATGAATTATATTGCTGAAAAAGAAGTATATAAAAAAATTAAATATATATAAAATTAATTAATTCACAATTTTGTAATTTAACGAGTTTTTAATTCCCGAATATTCAACTGATTAATTAATTCTTTATAACGTACTCTATTTTTTTTTGACAAATAAGCCAGCAGTCGTTGACGTTTTCCCAGAATTTTTCGTAGACCCCTCTGAGATAAATAATCTTTTCTGTGCAATTCCAAATGTGAAGTAAGTCTTCGTATCTTATTAGTGAAACTGAATACTTGAAATTCAACAGATCCCCTGCTTTCTTCTTTTTTTTCTTGAAATGAAATGAATGCATTTTTTATCATAAAAAGAAATCCTTCCCTTTTTTATATGAATTGAAAGATATGAGTTTTACTGATCAGTAATAATAATGGTATTTTTTTTTTTTTGTACAAGGATCTGAATTTAATTAGCAACTTCTTATTCTTAATTTTATTAAAAAGTCTAAATTTAGTTCTAAAAAGGAGGATTCTTTTAATTTATTTTTGGATATGTTCTGATTGGTATATACGTCATTGATTAAATTAATCTCATGTATAAAGATTGAATTGAAAACAATCCCTCATATTTGTGCATACAGTTCTTTTCATATACCGTAACTTATATATTATATTTATATTATATCATAGTAAAAATATATAATATTTATATATTTATATATAGTAAAATATAGTAAAAAGGATCGATCATTAATGAATTTTAAATCGTGTATACATATGTATTCTTATCATACTGAAACGATTTCCGTTAGTAGTATTAAACCAATAGCGATTCATACAAGCTAAATCTTCTAATCTAAAGTTGGGCCAAAGAAAGGATTTTAATTTAATTAGTTTTTTTTTATCCTTATCAAGATCTTTCTTTTTATGCAAAACTGTGGTCCAGTTTTGAATATTCTTATCAAATCTTGAATTTATATCCCTCGTATTATTTTTTTTTAAGTTGAAACAAATTAGAATTCGAAATTCTCTACGTCGTTTAGGGGATAGAATGTTTTCAGGAACAAAGAAATAATAATGATTTTTTTTTTTTTTTACTGTTTTGTTTTTATATTTTGTAATGAATTTTTCAAAAATTTTTTTATATCTTTTACTTTTTTTTTGTTTATTTTTATGAACTAATGAAATACCTATGGTTCTATATATCATAAGTTGTCCATCTTTTTTTACAGACAAACGTACAGGTTCAAAAAAAAAAATTCCTTTTTTCATTAATTTTGCAAAAGTGCAATTCTTCTCAATCATTAAAATGTCTAGACTCATCTCCCCTCTTTCAATAGAAGATATCGCTATATCGTTTGGATTTTTTAGTCTAACCAACAGACAGTATACTTTTACATTATTGAGAATTTTTTGATTAAAAAAACAATTCCATCGCAATTGAAAGCGCGAATACCTCGTGAGAAAAAAATCGAGTTCCACTTCTGTATTGCTTTTGTATTGTTTTTTATTTTTACGTTTTTTTATCTTTGATTCCGCATAATTTTCTTCAAAAATTTTTTCTTGGTTTGATAGAGCTGGTTCAAAATTTATTTTTTGTTCTTTATCTGATTCAAGCTCTCCTTGACCCGCCCATTCTTTTTCATTTGATCGTATAAAACCTTTTTTCTTTCCAGTGATCTTTTTATTAACATTTTTGTTTTCATTAAAATTGAAAAGAAGTAATTTAATTGGTATGACCCAAGGTTTCTTTTTATATGTACTAGAAAATAATAAAAATTCTGGAAAGAAAAAAAATTCAAAATTTGTTATACGACGATTTTTTATTTCTTCATTCATTCCCATCCAATCAAAAAAGTTTATTTTTTTTTTTGCAAGACCCGCCTTAGTTGTTTTATCAACTCTTTGATAATTCTGAACTTTAGTCTTAATATATTTTTTTTTACTCTTGGTATCAATCCAGGGCTCAAGATTTAATTTTTTTCTAAACCAAAAGTTTAGAATTCTCCAATCCAAATATTTTCTATGCCGGTTTTCCCCCATACCCCGAATATTATATTTTTCTAGAAAAAAAGAGATTAAACAATTATCTAGAGTAATACCTATAGGCATGTCAAAAAAAAATTTTTCTGTAGAATGAATAGATTTGTAGCAAAAAATATTAAATATATAATCTTTTTTTAAATTATGTTTTGGATTTAATAACGAGTCGGTCTCAAACAAATTTTGTTTTTTGTAATTATCAACTTTGTTTTTTTCATATGAATCCTCTTTGGCTAAACTTGGCTTTAGAACTAGAGAGTCGTGGTTTATTTTCTTTTTCCATTTTTGGGTTACTAATCTAGCCCACGCAACCTGAGGTAAATTGTATTGATAATGACTTCGTAACCAGTTTTTCCATGGATTTACTTCGGAATTTAAAAATGTTTTATCGTTTAATTCATAATGAAAGATTCCTTGTTCTTGAAAAAGAGCCTTTATTTGATTCTTAACAAAAAAGGATGTTATGCATATGTTATATTCAAGAACAGCCTTTAATTTCGAAAAGTTACTAACTTGGATTTTTGATAATTTGTAAAATACATATGCTTGCGATAAAGAGCTTAGGTCATAACTAAAAAAATTTTTTTTTGACAGTAAATTTTTTATAGTCGAAATAAAATAAATGGTATTTTTTTTTTTTTTTTTTTCTCCCGTTTCTTCATTCTTGTAAATATATTTATCAACAATTGTTTTTGTTGATTCAAAAAAAAGTTGTGTAGTAATTCTTGGAATATTAATGATACCTATAAAAATAGCTATAGACAGTTGTTCGATGCAAAATTTTATAAAAAAAACAGATTTACGAATTAATCGGGTATTTTGTCTTTTGAATGTCTGCCAAAATTTTTTTGATGACTTAATTATTTTATAACCATAACGCGGTTTGTTACAACTATTAGTTAGTTTTTTTTTTTCTTTTGAAATTTCTTCTATTTGATTTCTGATTGTCTTTATTCTATCAATCAAATTTTTTTTTTTTTTTTCGCTGAGTGAAGAATTTATCCACTCCGTGGATTTATTTTGAACAGATAGTTCATGAATCATCTGATTACTCATTATTGAATCTTTTTTAGTTTCATTTAATTCATATATTTCTCTCAGGCCAAATAATGGAATTAGATTTCGTTTTGAAAGGTCTTTTATTTTTCCTTTAAAAAAAATAAAGTTTTTG